GGTTTAGTTCCTGTAGTTAAAGTTTTATAACAATGGCTTTTCAAGCCGTAGGTCTTGGGGAGGATCCAAGTAGGAACTTATGATAAATTTTGTGCTATTTATAAGTCTATGCTTTGTTTTAGGGGGGTTAGCGGTTGCATCTAACCCCTCTCCTTACTATGGGGTGATGGGTCTGGTTGTGGCTTCTATCGCGGGATGTGGATGACTGGTAAGTATGGGGGTTTCTTTTGTGTCTCTGGTACTGGTGATAGTGTACTTAGGAGGGATGTTAGTGGTATTTGTTTATTCAGTGTCACTAGCAGCGGATCCTTATCCAGAGTCTTGAGGTGATTGACGGGTTATTGGTTATGGTATTGGTATGGGGTTAGTGGTTGTTGTTGTGGGGGTTATTACGGGAGCGTTTTCTGGGGTGGTTATGGGAGAGGATACGGTGAATAATGGGGGCCTATCATGAACTCGGATGGATTTTAGTGGAGTGGCTATGTTTTATTCGTCTGGGTCAGGGCTGTTTTTAATTGCAGGATGAGGTCTGCTGTTAACACTGTTTGTGGTTTTAGAACTTGTGCGGGGGTTATCTCGGGGGGCAATTCGGGCGGTTTAATTGGTAGGTCAGAGAGTAGTTTAATTGAGAATGCCAGCTTTGGGAGTTGGTGGTAAAGGTTTGATTCCTTTCTTTCTGATTTATGTGTAAACTCTAAGAAGATGTTTAGTCTTCAATCTTTGGCTTACAAGACCAATGTTTTTATAAACTATTAGAGTTTATTAGAGTTTTAGTATTTTATTTTCTAGCATACCTGCGATGGGGAACAGGACTAGGATGATTGCGAAGTAGGTGAAAGAGGCTAGTTGGCCGATGATGATGAACGGGTGTTCGACTGGTTGGCTTCCTACTCATGTTAGGATGAAGAGGTCTGTGACTAGGGTTCAGAATAGGATTTGTGACAGGGGTCGGAAGGTCATGGAACGTTGTTTAGAAACGTGGAGGAGAGGTATTAGGAATAGGACTAGGATTGAGGCGGCTAGAGCTAGGACTCCTCCTAGTTTATTTGGGATGGATCGGAGAATAGCGTATGCAAATAGGAAGTATCATTCAGGTTTGATGTGTGGGGGTGTGGTTAGAGGGTTGGCGGGCGTGAAATTTTCTGGGTCTCCTAGGAGGTTTGGGGAGAATAGGACTAAAGTGATAAAGGGGGTTAGTATTAGTGCGAATCCTAGGAGGTCTTTGATGGAGTAGTAGGGGTGGAATGGGATTTTGTCGCAATCTGAGGGGATTCCTAGTGGGTTATTTGAGCCTGTTTCGTGTAGGAAGGTGAGGTGTACTAGTGTTAGGCCTGCGATTACAAATGGGAGGAGGAAGTGGAAAGCGAAGAATCGGGTTAGTGTTGGGTTGTCTACTGAGAACCCACCTCATAGTCACTCTACTAGTGTTTGTCCGATGTATGGGATTGCTGAGAAAAGGTTTGTGATGACTGTTGCTCCTCAGAAGGATATTTGTCCTCAAGGTAGGACATATCCTACAAAGGCAGTTGCTATTAGTGTTAGAAGAAGGATTACTCCAATGTTTCAGGTCTCTTTGTTTAAGTATGAGCCGTAATAAATTCCTCGGCCGATGTGTAGGTAGATGCAAATGAAGAAGAAGGAAGCCCCGTTTGCGTGGAGATTTCGGATTAGTCATCCAAATTGTACGTCTCGGCATATGTGGGACACGGAAGTAAAGGCTAGGGAGGTGTCTGCTGTGTAGTGTATTGCTAGTAGCAGGCCTGTGATGATTTGTGTAATGAGGCAGAGGCCTAGTAAGGATCCAAAGTTTCATCAAGCAGAGATGTTTGATGGGGTGGGAAGGTCAACTAGGGAGTTGTTGATGATTTTTAGTAGTGGGTGATTTTTTCGTAGATTTAGGGCCATTATGTTTAGGTTCTGTATGCTGATAGGAGAATGATGAAGATTGATAGGGCAAATGATCCTAAGTAGGCTTTAATTAGGCCTGTGTGGAAGGAAGTGGCGGTTTTTGATGCTATTATTTGTAGGTTGGCTAATCCTTCAGGGCCTAAGAGTTTATATCAAGAGAGGTCAATTAGGTGGGAGGCAATATTTTGGCCACCGCTTAGTATTTTTGTTGAAATAAATCGGTGTACTAGGGGATTAAAGTATCCTAGGGTTGTAGAGAAATTTGAGAAGCGATTCTGTTTAGGGAGGATTAAGGCTTGAGTTATTTTTGAGAGTTCTAGGGCTAGAATGACTCCTAGTAGTGTTACTACAAGAGCTGTGATTTTGATGGAGAGTGGTATAGTTATTGGTGGGGTTTTTGCGGGTGGGATGTATGAGGTGATTAGGAATCCTGCCGTGATGCTTCCTAATGCAAGGCGAGTGATTGAGGAGAGGACTGCTGGATTATTTTCGTTTATAGGGGTTAGAGGGGGAATTCGGACGTATCCTGTTTGAACTAGTAGGGTTATTCGAATGGTGTAGACTGCGGTGAATGATGTGGCTAGGAGAGTAAGGACTAGGGCTCAAGCATTTAGGTATGAAGTGCTGAGGCTTTCAATGATTTGGTCTTTGGAGTAGAATCCTGCCAGGAATGGTGTTCCTATTAGGGCTAGGTTCCCGATGGTCAGGCATGAGGTTGTTGTTGGTAGTATTTTTTGAAGTCCTCCTATTTTTCGAATATCCTGTTCACCGTTGAGGCTGTGAATGATTGACCCAGAGCATAGGAATAGCATGGCTTTAAAGAATGCGTGGGTTGAAATATGCAGGAAAGCTAGTTGGGGTAAGCCTAGGCCGATTGTAACTATTATTAGGCCTAGCTGGCTGGATGTGGAAAAAGCAATGATTTTTTTGATATCGTTTTGGGTTAGGGCGCAAGTGGCCGCAAATAGAGTAGAGAGGGCCCCTAAACATAGACATAGGGATAGGGCAGTTGGGTTATTGTGGAATAGGGGATGAGTTCGGATGAGTAGGAAGATTCCGGCCACTACTATAGTGCTGGAGTGAAGTAGGGCGGATACAGGGGTTGGGCCTTCTATTGCTGCTGGGAGTCATGGATGAAGGCCAAATTGGGCGGATTTGCCGGCTGCGGCTAAAATTAGGCCTAGTAATGGTAGGGTAGGAGTTTGGTCCTGAGATGAGATTTGTTGGATTTCTCATGTATTTATGGTGGAGGCTAGTCATGCCATGCATAGGATGAGGCCTACATCTCCGACTCGGTTGTATAATACGGCTTGTAGGGCAGCAGTATTTGCTTCTGCTCGGCCATGTCATCAGCTGATTAGTAGGAAGGATATGATTCCTACTCCCTCTCATCCAATGAAAAGTAGGAATAGGTTGTTGGAGACAATTAGGATGAGCATGGCGATGAGGAAAAGGAGGAGGAAGGTGAAAAATTTTGTGATGTGCGGGTCTGAGGCTATGTATCATGTTGCAAATTGTAGGATTGATCAGGAGACGAACAGGGCGATTGGGAAGAAGGTTAGTGAGTAGAAGTCTATTGTCAGGCTGATAGGGATTTTAAAGTTTATGATGAATTTTCATTCTCAGAAGGAAGTTAGGCTTTCTATCCCTGAGTGAATGTAAATGGTTATGGGGATGAGGCTGATTAGGAAGGAAGTTTTGACAGTGTTTGTGATAATGGTTGGGGTATTCTTTAGGCTGTCTGATAGTATGGGGAAGATGATGGGGGTGCAGAGGACTGTTAGGGTGAGTAGTATGAATGTGTTTAGGATGAGTATTTGGTCCACTACTTTCACTTGGATTTGCACCAAGATGACTGGTTCCTAAGACCATTGGATTACTATTATCCTTTGAAAGTAAGGGGGCTGAGGTTTTATACTCAGATGCAAGAGTTAGCAGTTCTTGTTGGTTTAACCTCCCCTCGGCAAGTAAGAAGGGTCTAACTTCTATCTTTAGAATCACAATCTAATGTTTTGGTTAAACTATACTTGCATATGGGGATTCCTGAGATTAGTTCAGGTTTGAAGATAAGTAGGATTATTGGAATTATGTGTAGGGCTATTAGGAGGTGTTCTCGTGTGGAGGAATTTTGGATTGAGGTGATGTGGGATGGTAGTATTCCTCGTTGTGTTATTATTAGTATGTGGAGGGTGTAGGAGGCAGTTAGTACAATTGTAGTTCCTGTTAGAATAATTGTCAGTGGGGATCAGTTGAACAGGGCTACTACAATGGTTAGTTCTGCCATGAGGTTAGTTGTTGGTGGTAGTGCTATGTTTGTTAGGTTTGCTAGTAGTCATCAGGTAGCCATAAGTGGTAGTAGGGGTTGTAGCCCTCGGGTTAGGAGGAGGATTCGGCTGTGAGTTCGTTCGTAGTTTGTGTTGGCTAGGCAGAATAGTATTGAGGAAGTTAGGCCGTGGGAGATTATTAGGATTATTGCCCCAGAGAAGGCTCATTGAGTTTGGATTATGGTTGCGGCGATGACTAGGCCTATGTGGCTTACAGAGGAGTAGGCGATTAAGGATTTTAGGTCGATTTGTCGCAGGCAGATGGCGCTGGTTATTACTGCTCCTCATAGTGCTAGGGTAATGAATGGATAGTGTAGGTTGTTTACGGATGGATTTACTAGGATAGTGATTCGTATGATGCCATAGCCGCCTAGTTTTAGGAGAAGAGCAGCTAGTAGTATGGATCCGGCGATTGGGGCTTCTACGTGTGCTTTTGGGAGTCATAGGTGTAGGCCATATAGAGGGGCTTTCACTATGAAGGCTAGTAGAAGGGCTAAGCTTGCTAGTAGGCCTGTTCAGGAGTTGTTTATTGTTGGGTGTGATAGTTTGAGTATGGGGAGGTATAATGTGCCAATTTGGTTGTGTAGGTGAAGGATTGTGATTAGTAGAGGGAGAGAGCTGGCGAGTGTGTAGAATAGCAGGTAAATACCTGCATTTAGTCGTTCAGGTTGATTTCCTCATCGTGTAATGAGGATTAGGGTTGGAATGAGGGTTGCTTCAAATGCGATGTAGAATAGTATTAGTTCTGAGGCAGAGAAGGCTAATAGAATAAAGGGTTGGACTGCAACTATAGTTGTGATGAAGATTCGTTTGCGGATAGTTGGTTCTTGTTCTATGTGGTTTTGGCTTGCTATGAGTATAAGGGGAAGTAGTCAGCACGATAGAACTAGTAGGGGGGAGGAGATTTGGTCGATTGAAGTTCAGTGGGTAAGTCCTTTGCTTGGGTAGTATGTCGGGACAAGTCATTGGAGGCTTACAGTAGCAATTAGTAGGCTGTGGGTTGTGGTGTTAGTTCATAGGTGTTTGCAAGGAGAGAGGAAAGTTAGTGGTAGGAGTATGATGGTTGGAATGATGATTTTTAGCATTGTAGTAGGTTAAGGTTGTGTAGGTGGTCGGAACCGTGGGTCCGAGTGGAGGCGACTAGTAGAGCTAGGCCTGTTGCTGCTTCACAGGCAGAGAATGCTAATATGAGAAGTGGCAGGAGGGTAGCGGATGTTGTTTGGGTGTGGATTGGTCATATGGAAAGAGCGACGTATATAGATAGTATCATGCTTTCCAGACATAGTAGGGCGGAGACTAAGTGTGTTCGGTGGAAGGCTAGGCCTAGCCCGCTTAGGGTGAAGGCGGAGAAAAAGCTTAGTTGTAGGGCAGACATCAAGAAAGTTATAGGGTATTAGCTATAATCTGTTGAGTCGAAGTCAACTGTCTTGGTTAGACTAACTTTCTGTTATTCTGCTCATTCTAGCCCTCCTTGGCTTCATTCGTAGACTAGACCTAGGGTAAGGAGAATAATGAGGATGGAAGCCCATGTTAATGTAGTGATAGGGGTTTGTAGTTGGATGGCTCATGGCAGTGGAAGGAGCAGGGCGATTTCCAGGTCGAATAGTAGAAACAGGATTGCTACTAGGAAGAATCGAATTGAAAATGGCAGCCGGGCGGACCCTAGCGGGTCAAATCCGCATTCATATGGGGATAGTTTCTCTGGGTCTGGGTTTGTTTGTGCTAGTCAGAAGTTTAATGCAGTGAGGATGGCACTTAGAGTTAAAGATGAGATTATTATGAATAGGATCATGTTCATTACTCTTCTCTGGGTTTAAACCAGATTTTAAGGATTGGAAGTCCATTGTAATTAATATACTAGAAGAGTAGGATCCTCATCAGTAGATAGTCATGTAGAGGAATAGTCATACGACATCTACAAAGTGTCAGTATCAAGCTGCTGCTTCGAAGCCAAAGTGGTGTTTTGGTGTAAAGTGGTATTTGATTAGGCGTAGAAGGCATACTAGGAGGAATGTGGAACCAATGATTACGTGGAGGCCGTGGAATCCAGTTGCTACGAAAAAGGTAGAGCCGTACACCCCGTCGGCGATGGAGAATGGAGCTTCGTAGTATTCTATGGCTTGTAGGCCGGTGAAGTAGAAGCCTAGGAGAACTGTAAGGGTGAGGGCATGGATTGCTTGTTTTCGGTTAGCTTCTATGATACTGTGGTGTGCTCATGTGACTGTAACTCCTGAAGCAAGTAGGATGGCAGTGTTTAGGAGTGGGACGTCCATTGGGTTCAGAGGTTTAATTCCAACTGGGGGTCACTGTCCTCCTAGCTCTGGTGTTGGGGCTAGGCTGGAGTGGAAGAAGGCTCAGAAGAAACCTAGGAAGAAGAAGGCCTCTGATGTGATGAATAGGACTATTCCATATCGCAGGCCTTTTTGTACTGTAGGCGTGTGGTGACCCTGGAATGTACTTTCTCGGATGATGTCACGTCATCATTGGAGTATAACCAGGGCAGTAGAAGTGAGTCCTATGATTAGTAGGTAGGGCGAGTTATAGTGGAATCACATGGTTAGGCCAGATGTAGTAAGGAGAGCAGCGGTTGCTCCTAGGATAGGTCATGGGCTGGGGTCAACTATGTGGTAGGAGTGTGCTTGGTGAGTCATTGGTGGTTTAAATGTTTTCTTGTAGGTATAGGCTTAGTAGTAACACAAATACGTAGGCCTGGATTATGGCTACTGCTACTTCTAGAATTGTGAGTAGGAATAGGACTAATAGTGTTAGTAGTGAGATTATTGGTATTGTTGAGATTAGGGAGGCAGTAGCTGTTGAGATGAGCTGGATTAATAGGTGGCCTGCTGTGAGGTTGGCTGTAAGACGAACACCTAGGGCTAAGGGACGAATAAGAAGGCTAGTTGTTTCGATGAGGACTAGGGCCGGGATTAGTGGGGTTGGGGTACCTTCTGGTAGGAGGTGGCCTAGTGAGATTGAGGGTTGGTTTCGTAGTCCTGTAAGCAGGGTAGCAAGTCATAGAGGAACTGCTAGGGCCAGGTTTATGGAAAGTTGGGTTGTTGGAGTGAATGTGTAGGGTAGTAGGCCTAGTAGGTTGATGAGTAAGAGGAATATTATTAGCGATGTTAGGATTAAGGCTCACTTATGCCCTTTGTTGTTTAGTGGCATTATCAGTTGTTTTGTGACTAGGTTGATGAATCATAGTTGTAGAGTGGATAGGCGATCAGTGACTCATCGGTTATTTTGGGTTGGTAGTAGGAGAGCAGGGAATGTTATAGCAATTAGGACTAGGGGGATACCTAGTAGGGACGGACTTGAGAATTGATCAAAGAAGGCTAGGTTCATGGTCAGGTTCAGGGGGAGGTGGTTGTGGTTGTTTGGGTTTTATTGAGTGGAGGGTTTATGGAAATAAAGGACAGTAGTTTAGGTTGGATGATTATAGAATAGGTAAGTCACGAAGTTAGCATGATAAAAAATCATGGGTTTGGGTTTAGTTGAGGCATATCATTAAGGAGGATGGATGGTCCTCTTTCTCTAGCTTAAAAGGCTAGTGCTGGTTCATAGCTTCTTAATGATTAGGATGATAGTAGGGAAGATCAATTCTCGAAATCAGTGAGTGGGGCGGATTCAACTACAATTGGTATGAAGCTGTGGTTAGCCCCGCAGATTTCTGAGCATTGGCCGTAGAACACCCCGGGTCGGGTAGCGGTGAATGAAGTTTGGTTTAGTCGTCCTGGAATTGCGTCAGTTTTTACGCCTAGGCTTGGGACGGCTCATGAGTGAAGTACGTCGTCGGCAGTAACAATGACTCGGACTAGTGATTCCATTGGGACGACTACGCGGTGGTCTACTTCTAGTAGTCGGAAATGGCCTAGTGGTAGGTCTGCAGTTGGTGTTATATAAGAGTCAAATGTTAGGTCCTTGAAGTCAGTGTATTCGTAGGATCAGTATCATTGGTGTCCAATGGCTTTTAGTGTTAGGTCGGGCTCGTTAACTTCATCCATTATGTAGAGGATTTGTAGGGATGGTAGAGCAAGCATGATTAGGACGACTGCAGGGAGGATTGTTCAGACAAGTTCGATTTCTTGTGCATTGACCGTGCTGGATGATAGTTTTTCGGTGAGTATCATGGTTAGTAGATACAGTACCAGGCTGCAAATAGCCAGGGCAGTTATTAGAGCGTGGTCGTGAAATTCTACTAGTTCTTCTATGATGGGAGATGAAGCGTCTTGAAAACCGAATTGTATGTGGTTGGCCATATTTGTGTTGAGGTGTACTGGGGTTTCACCTGTAATTTAGTCTTGACAAGACTATGTAATGGTTTTACTAACACCTCTGAATGAGAAAGAAGCATAAGTGGTTTATGCGGTTGGCTTGAAACCAACATATGGGGGTTCGACTCCTTCCTTTCTTGAACTTGAACGAAGGCTGGTTCTTCAAATGTGTGGAATGGGGGTGGGCAGCCGTGGATTCATTCGACGTTTGTATTGACTAGTTCTGGTTGTAGGGCTTTGCGTTTGGATGCGAAAGCTTCTCAGATGATGAATATCAGTATGATTACGGCGGTTAGGGAGATTAGTGATCCTACTGATGAGATAGTGTTTCATAGAGTGTAGGCGTCTGGGTAGTCTGAGTATCGTCGTGGCATGCCGGCTAGTCCAAGGAAGTGTTGGGGGAAGAAAGTGAGGTTTACTCCTACGAATATTACTCCGAAGTGGATTTTAGCTCATGTAGAGTGTAGGGTGTATCCGGTGAATAGTGGGAATCAGTGGGTAAATCCTGCTAGGATTGCAAATACTGCTCCTATAGATAGTACGTAGTGGAAGTGTGCTACTACGTAATAAGTGTCGTGTAGGGCAATGTCTAGAGATGAGTTTGCTAGGACAATTCCTGTTAGTCCACCAATAGTGAAAAGGAAGATAAATCCTAGGGCTCATAGCATTGGTGGGTCTCATTTGATTGTTCCTCCGTGGAGAGTTGCTAGTCAGCTGAATACTTTGATTCCGGTTGGGATGGCAATGATTATGGTGGCGGATGTGAAGTATGCTCGAGTGTCTACGTCCATTCCGACTGTAAACATGTGGTGTGCTCAAACGATAAAGCCTAGGAATCCGATGGATAGCATGGCTCATACTATTCCTATGTAGCCGAATGGTTCTTTTTTCCCTGCGTAGTATGCTACGACGTGGGAAATAATACCGAATCCTGGTAGAATTAGGATATAAACTTCTGGGTGTCCGAAGAATCAGAACAGATGTTGGTATAGTACTGGGTCTCCTCCTCCTGCTGGGTCGAAGAATGTGGTATTGAGGTTTCGGTCTGTTAGAAGCATAGTAATTCCGGCAGCAAGTACGGGTAGGGAGAGAAGGAGTAGTACTGCGGTAATTAGTACGGATCATACGAATAGGGGGGTTTGATATTGTGATAGGGCTGGAGGTTTTATGTTGATTGCTGTGGTAATGAAGTTGATTGCTCCTAGGATGGAGGAGATACCTGCCAGGTGTAGTGAGAAGATGGCAAGGTCGACTGAGGCTCCAGCGTGGGCTAGGTTACCAGCCAGTGGTGGGTATACAGTTCATCCTGTTCCTGCTCCTGCTTCTACTGTGGAAGAGGCTAGAAGGAGAAGGAATGAGGGTGGTAGAAGTCAGAAGCTTATGTTGTTTATTCGTGGGAATGCTATATCTGGGGCACCGATTATTAGGGGAACTAGTCAGTTACCAAATCCCCCGATCATGATTGGCATTACCATGAAGAAAATTATGACGAAGGCATGGGCTGTAACGATTACGTTATAGATTTGATCGTCTCCTAGCAGAGCACCTGGTTGGCCTAATTCTGCTCGGATAAGTAGACTTAGGGCGGTACCTACTATTCCGGCTCATGCTCCGAAGATTAGGTACAGAGTGCCAATGTCTTTGTGGTTGGTTGAGAATAGTCATCGGTTGATAAAAGTCACAGGTAAGATGGCTGAGTGTATAAGCGTTAGGCTGTAGTCCTTTTTACAGAGGTTAAATTCCTCTTCTTATCGGCTCTGTAGTGAAGTTCATGGTGAGTTGCAAGCTCATTGATGTGCACTGACAATGCACCGGAGTCTGTTAGGCAGAAGCCTGTTGGTTTAGGGCATATAGCTGTTAACTATAGCATCATGGGATCGAAGCCCATCTGTCTAGAGGTATAAAATCCTAGCTTAATTAAAGCATCTGAGTTGCATTTAGAAGATGCAGGACAATATCCTGCGGATTTTAACAGAAACTAAGAGGGTCTAACTCTTGTTTAAGGCTTTGAAGGCCTCCGGTTTCAGTAAACCTAAGTTTCTTTTTAAATAATGGTGGTGAGTATGGGGGAAGTTGGGAGGAGCATGATGGATAGAGTGGTTAAAATAGCGATTGAGGGGTTAACTGGTTTGTTAGTATGTCACTGTTTCATGTGGTTTGTTGTGTGTGGTGGAAGTGTAATTGTTGCACAATATGCAAGACGGAGGTAGAAGAAGAGGCCCAGTAGTGAGAGAAGGGAGATAATAATCGCTGCTGGGGCTATGTCTTGTTTAGTTAGTTCTTGAATAATGAGTCATTTTGGGAGGAAGCCGGTCAGAGGGGGGAGGCCGGCTAGGGACAGAAGTGTTAGTAGGAGGATTGTGCTAAGTGAAGGTGCTTTTGTTCATGCAGTTATTAGCGTGGATAGGTTTAGGACTTTTATTGAGTTTAGGGTTAGGAATACGGCAGCAGTTATTATGGCATATAGATAGAAGTTGAGTAGGGTGAGTTTAGGGTAGTAGATTAGGATGATGGCCATTCATCCTAGGTGAGAGATAGAGGAGAAGGCCATGATTTTTCGGGTTTGTGTTTGGTTTAGTCCTATTCAGCCTCCTAGGGCCACGGAGAGAATGGCTAGGGTAGTTAGTAGTGTGGGGTTTAGAGATAGAGAGGTTATGTAGAGTAGGGTAATCGGTGGGAATTTCATGGCTGTGGATAGGAGGAGGCCAGTGATGAGTGGGGAGCCTTGTAGGACTTCTGGGAATCAGAAATGAAATGGCACTAGTCCTAGTTTTATTGAAATAGCTGCAGTTAGGATTAGGGAAGATGTTGGGTGGGTTAGCTGGGTGATGTCTCATTGTCCAGTGTGTCATGCATTAGTTATGCTGGAGAATAGTACTAGGGCTGAAGCAGTTGCTTGAACTAGAAAGTACTTAGTTGCTGCTTCAATGGCTCGGGGGTGGTGAGATTTCGAAATTAGGGGCAGAATAGCGAGTGTGTTAATTTCAAGGCCGGTTCAGGCCATAACTCAATGGTTGCTTGAAATTGTGATGGTTGTCCCTAGGAGTAGGCTGGTGATAAAAATTAGTTTTGCCTGTGGGTTCATTAGCAGGGGAAGGGGTTAAACCATCATTTTCGGGGTATGGGCCCGATAGCTTGATTAGCTGACCCTACTAGAAAATAATATAAAGGAAGTATGGAGGGTTTTGATCTCTCTTGTACAGGTTCGATTCCTGTTTTTCTAAGGCGTAGGAAATGAGAGGGCTGGTGTACCTCTATATTCACTTTATCACAGTGACCCTTTTGACGTTCAGGCACATTTCCTGGTGGTTCCTTAGGTAGGGAGGTAGACCTGCATAGGAAATTGGCATGCTAATGTGTCATAGACATAGGGCGAGTGTTAGTGGGAGGAAGTTTTTTCATAGTAAATGCATTAGTTGGTCGTATCGGAACCGTGGGTAGGAGGCACGAATTCATAGGAATCCCATGGACAGGAGCAGGACTTTTGTGGCCAGGATTACGGGGAAGAGTTCCTGAGGTGGATTGTATAGGCTTGGATTGAGGAACAGGATTACGGTTAGTGTGTTTATGAGTATGATGTTCGCGTATTCTGCTAGGAAGAATAGGGCGAATGGTCCTGCAGCGTATTCTACGTTGAATCCTGAGACTAGTTCTGATTCTCCTTCTGTAAGGTCGAACGGGGCACGATTTGTTTCAGCCAGTGTAGATACATATCATATTATGGCGAGAGGTCAGCAGGAGAAGATTAGGAATAGTGGTTCTTGAACAACTGCTAGGGTACTTAGGGCGTAATTTCCGCTTAGAAGGATAATGGATAGTAGGATAATTGCTAGGGTTACTTCGTATGAAATTGTTTGGGCTACTGCCCGTAGAGATCCAATTAGGGCGTATTTTGAGTTGGAGGCTCATCCAGATCATAGGATGGAGTATACTGCTAGGCTTGATATGGCTAGTATGAATAGTAGCCCGAGGTTTATGTCTGCGAGGGGAAATGGGATTGGAAGTGGGGTTCAGATAGAGATTGCTAGGAGAAGGGCTAGTATTGGGGTGGTAATAAATAGAATTGGGGAGGATGTTGATGGACGGATTGGTTCTTTGATGAATAGTTTCACTCCATCTGCTACGGGCTGTAGGAGTCCGAAGGGTCCTACAACATTAGGGCCTTTTCGGCCTTGCATGTAGCTTAAGATTTTGCGTTCTACCAGGGTTAAAAAGGCTACGGCAATTAGAATGGGGATGGCATAAGAGAGTATTATAATGAGGTTGACTAGGATGGGATAGTTGGCCATTTTAAGTTTAGCTAGGGAGAGGATTTGAACCTCTGATATAAAGGACTTAAGCCTTTTGCATTTTCCGAGCTCTGCCACGCTAGCTAGTCCTTTTCTAGGACGTGGTTGTAGTGTGATAGCCTTTCGTTATTTAGTTGGATTCATAACTTAAGGCGAAGGCTTGCTTGTAGTATTGGCCTCACTTTTCCTATCCTTTCGTACTGGGAAGAGTTCATCATAGATGGAAACCGACCTGGATTGCTCCGGTCTGAACTCAGATCACGTAGGACTGTTAATCGTTGAACAAACGAACCCTTAGTAGCGGCTGCACCACTAGGATGTCCTGATCCAACATCGAGGTCGTAAACCTCCCCGTCGATACGGACTCTCGGAGGAGATTGCGCTGTTATCCCTGGGGTAACTTGGTCCATTGATCAATTATATTGGGTCTGGGTGCTATTCGCACGTTGAGGGGTCGCTCTCAGTCTAGAGTTGTGGTCTAATTTTTGGAGGATTTGTTTTTCTCCAAGGTCGCCCCAACCGAAAAATGCAGGCCAGTTCCCTGTAAAGCGTGTACCCAGTGGGTGTGAATGTGTGGAGGGGTGGCTGCTGATTTTTAAGCTCCACAGGGTCTTCTCGTCTTATGTAGTTATCCCTGCTTTTGCACAGGGAGATCAATTTCACCGATCGCCTGTAAGAGACAGTTAAGACCTCGTTTAGCCATTCATACGGGTCCCGATTTATGAGACAATTGATTGCGCTACCTTTGCACGGTTAGGATACCGCGGCCGTTAAACACTAAGTCACAGGGCAGGCATCACCTTCAATACTTGTTTGCTGTTTGCTGAAGGCTATGTTTTTGGTAAACAGTCGGGCCTTGATGTGTTTGCCTAGTTCCTTTTACAGGTTTTAATCTTTCTTAATGGACGCTCCTCTGTCGGGTTAACAATTTACTTGATACTCTGCTTGTTTGATTTGTCGTATCTTGGTGATTTGTTAATAATGTAAAGATGTAAGCTTGCGTCGTAGAGGGAGGACCCTGGTTACTCATTCTAGCATTAATTCTCCTATTTACATATAGGTTAGCCTGTTAATGATGAGGGAGTCATGTAGTTCTTATATTTTTTAGTCGAAGAGCTTTAACGCACTCTTTGTTGATGGCTGCTTGAGGGCCCACAGGAGATCTTTCTATAGATTATTTATCCGCTCGTAGAGATTGTATTCTTTTTTAAAGGAGCTGTACCCCCTTTAAATTGCCCTTAATTCGCTTCATTAGGGTTCTGTTAGTTTCCTTGGAGAAGAATTAAGAGTGAACTAAGATTCGTTTCACAGGCAACCAGCTATCACCCAGCTCGATTGGCTTTTCACCCCTACTAGTAAGTCATCCCACTCTTTTGCAACAGAGACGGGTTCGCTCAATAATAGCTGCTCACAAGTAGCTCGCTTGGGTTTCGGGGTGGCAAACTTAAACTCATTTTGCTTGGTTTTTCTTGCTAGACCATGATGCAAAAGGTACAAGGGTTGATCTTTGCTGTTTATAGCTTAGTTTTTTCATTATTATTTCATCTTTCCCTTACGGTACGTGATCTCTATCGCGCCAATTGGTGTCTTTTCTATCGCCTATACTAAGACTAGTGAATGCTTTAGTTTGGTGTATGCAGTAGCTTTGTTATTCCAGGTCAATGTGGTTGGGCTAGAATTTGGCATCAAGACGATCTGGTGTTAGCAGATGTTTTTCAGGTGTAAGCTGAATGCTTTCGTCTAAGCTACGTCTTGGTTGTCTAAGTGCACCTTCCGGTACACTTACCTTGTTACGACTTGCCTCCTCTTTAGCTGGATAGCGTATTAATGTATTGGGGTTTGGGTCGCTTTTGAGGAGGGTGACGGGCGGTATGTACGCATCCCAGAGCCGGCTTAAAGAGGGCTCGATTGTCCCACTTTACTGCTAAATCCGCCTTCTAAGGGCCATTTCAGACCCTTTTGCCGTAATGTTCTAATCTAGAAAATGTAGCCCATTGCTTCCACTCCATGGGCTATACCTTGACCTGTCTTACTAGTGTGTAGGGACTATTGCGCTCACTGTTGAACCATCAGGGGGGGTGGGCTGGCGACGGCGGTATGTAGGCTGACTCAGCAAGGAGTGGTCAGGTAATATCGTGGATCATCGATTATAGAACAGGCTCCTCTAGGTGGGTTTGGGACACCGCCAAGTCCTTAGAGTTTTAAGCGTTTGTGCTCGTAGTTCTCGGGCGGATGCTCAGGTAGCATAGAGCATCAAGATTTAGGGCCAGGCATAGTGGGGTATCTAATCCCAGTTTGGGCCCTGGCTTTCGTGGATTTCAATCAATCGTCAGTCTAAGATCTTCTTTGGTAGTTGGCCTTATGAGCATCTTGGGCTTATTACAGCTCAGTTGCTTTTTAATCTTAGTTACTTGGATAGCATGTTACCACCCTTTACGCCGTTATACTGTTAATTTGAGTCTCCTGTCTGACCGCGGTGGCTGGCACAGGATTTACCGACCCTTAAGGTTGCCATGACTAAGTCAAGTTTACACTCATTGCTTAATGTTAACCACTGCTGAGTACCCGTGGGGGCGTGGCAAGTGCAAGGCGTCTTGGGCTACAGTTGTGTGTGCCTGATACCCGCTCCTATCGACTTGGTTAAAGGGTGCCTAGGGCATTTACACTGGAACGCGGATACTTGCATGTATAATTCTGGCAAAAACCAACAGTAAGGTTAGGACTAAGTCTTTTGTCCATGGGTGTTTGTGGCAGCCGTCTTGACATCTTCAGTGTCATGCTTTRTTRTAAGCTACATGGAC